ATACACCTTAAAGTTCATAGGACGAAAAGAGATTTTTTGAGGACCTTATACTCATTATGCCTAGCATTGAATATACTGGTATTCACCTTATCAATATCTCAAATCAATGATGGGGTCTGTTTGGTACCTATACCTAAATGGGCACCCAAATCGGACCGAACCATTTGTCAGGCTATTGTTCCCTCAAAGTTCTGGAGTAAGACATCGATTTCTCAATAAGATCCATTTTTTGCTTGTATGATGGACTCCCCTGAAAAACATTGGCGCGCGTGTAAACGAGGTGCTCTACCAACTGAGCTATAGCCCATAGTGCTTGTGATGCATATTTTATCATGTATATAATTTCTTGTCAAGAGTGTTTGTGATGCATATTTTATCATGTATATAATTTCTTGTCAAGATGAATATTCTATGATCCAACATCCTAAATTTTTGAGTGGTATTGCTTAGAGTATTATTCCTTATAAGGAATATGATATTTATAATCCATCGATGGGATGGGTTCCATTTGGTTCTCTTTGGGATCATAAATGACCTACTTAACTCAGTGGTTAGAGTATTGCTTTCATACGGCAGGAGTCATTGGTTCAAATCCAATAGTAGGTAGAACTTATTAGATACCGGAGTCAATGGTATCTAATAAGTTTTTTGCCCCACCCTCTTTGATTTTTATTGATTTTGTATTTTTATTTATTTCATTTTTGAATTGCGTTGTATCAATTACTTGTTTCAATTAAGTTGCATGGATTTGGATACGTATAAAAAACCACAAAAAAGAGTTTTGTTTTATGGTTGTTCCATATACGTCCGCTTTAGCTCGACTGAACATTCTGACGAAACTTCAGTTAACTTATGTTAACTGTTGTTAACTGTTATAGGAAAAACAGGATTCTTGCATTTTTTCCCTCCTGCTGAGAAAGCATTTTTTCTTCAGCCCAATTCCTTTTCTCAAAAGATTTCAATTGGTACGCGCAAGAAATAGCCCAATTCCGCGGCTTTTTGTTCAATTTCTGGTGGAGTCAGATTCTCATCAGTACGGGTCAACGGAATAGCCCCCCAGCCTCGGATGTCCATATAAAGGATACGACGAGCGTAAATACCCTCTTTAAGTTCTATTCTAAGGGATTGAATATCTTCTAGAAGAAATCGGAGGACTATGCGACGATTTTTTCCAGGAAATCCCCAACGAAAAATACACACTATTCCTTCCTGTCTATCGAATATATCATAACCACTACCTACATCCCAGGAAATTGTGCACCACAAATAGGAACCAATAAAGAAACCCGCGATCCCGTAGAAATACATCACGAGCCCTTGTGGAAAAAAAGGGATTTCCTCAAACGGAACAAAAGATAGCAATTTTCTACCAAGATAACTGGAAGTTGCAACCAATAAGAATCCTAATGAACCTAAAAAAATGATAAGGGCCCAGCAAAAATTACTTAGTTTTCGAGACTCCGTTAGAAGTTCTATCCATATATCTTCTGATCGCCAACTCATACTTGATCCGATTGCATTTTATTGGAATTGAGAGAATACCCCAAATGATTTGGACTTTACTTTTTTTGTTTCCGAAAGAACTCTCATCAACTAGCACTAGTTTGATGTGAACTAGCACTAGTTTGATATGAACCTTTAGGAGTAATTCATCAAATTGGTTAGATCTAAAATAATAACATACCCTTCATATGATCCCAATCTACATATTGATATACATATAGATCCACCAACTTTACATTTTAGGCATCCAGCGATCCTGATCTGTTTGAAACTAGCTAGAATTCATTTACCCATAGATCATTTTCTGCAGGCATAAGAGCTTTTTCCTTTATGTTCGGCGGAAATCACATGTTATACCATATTTCCCGAAATAAATATCTGTGTTATGCTACAAGTCTAAGTTTCAAAAAAAAACGGATGAGGTTGGGTCCCCTCAGATCTAAACAATCTTGTTTTTTTGAACATGAAGAAATAAAGAAGCCATTGCAATTGCCGGAAATACTAGGCCTACTAAAGGCACAAAAATAGAGGGAAAATTGAAAGTTGTCATAAAATGGGTACCTCGATTTACTATTTGTACCTGTTATTATTTTTATTATTTTTTTTTATATCATAAATATTTTATATAACTACTAATTATAATTAAGAATTGTAATTAGTAGTTATTATTGATAAATTCAATTTGAAAATTCTTATTAGAGATATAAGTATCTCTATATATAAGTGAGTATATAGAATAAGTCCAAGGAATGTAGAACTAAATAAATGGACTTATTCATCTTTTCTTATTTACTTTGATTCCGATAAGTAAATTACTTGTTTGCTACAACTAAAATAATTGAACTTAGCGCACTCTACCAGATTGAATTGGAATTCAAAAGCCGTGGAACTTCAATAACTCATCCAGAAAGGTTTTAAAAAAAAAACGTGGTATAATTACGTCTATTAAGCCCTTCTCGAATAAATGTTCAGCCTCTTGTAAACCTTCGGGTACTGG